CTCAATATAGTTGGAATAATCACATTAATAGTTGCATTGATAATTATCTTCAGTCTCAAATCTGTATAGATACTTCCATTATAAGTGGTAGTGAGAATTACGGTGACCGTTATATTTATAGGGCCATTTGTAGTGGTGAAAGTCGAAATAGTAGTGAAAACGAGGGTTCCAGTAGACGAACTCGCACAAAGGGCAGTGATTTAACTATAAGAGAAAGTTCTAATGATCTCGAGGTAACTCAAAAATACAAGCATTTGTGGGTTCAATGCGAAAATTGTTATGGATTAAATTATAAGAAATTTTTGAAATCAAAAATGAATATTTGTGAACAATGTGGATATCATTTGAAAATGAGTAGTTCGGATAGAATTGAACTTTTGATTGATCCGGGTACTTGGGATCCTATGGATGAAGACATGGTCTCTCTGGATCCCATTGAATTTCATTCGGAGGAGGAGACTTATAAAGATCGTATTGATTCTTATCAAAAAAAGACAGGATTAACCGAGGCTGTTCAAACAGGCATAGGCCAACTAAACGGCATTCCCGTAGCAATTGGGGTTATGGATTTTCAGTTTATGGGGGGTAGTATGGGATCCGTAGTCGGAGAGAAAATCACCCGTTTGATTGAACACGCTGCCAATCAAAAATTACCTCTTATTATAGTGTGTGCTTCTGGGGGGGCGCGCATGCAGGAAGGAAGTTTGAGCTTGATGCAAATGGCTAAAATCTCGTCTGCTTTATATGATTATCAATTAAATAAAAAATTATTTTATGTATCAATCCTTACATCTCCGACAACTGGTGGAGTGACAGCTAGTTTTGGTATGTTGGGGGATATCATTATTGGCGAACCCAATGCCTACATTGCATTTGCAGGTAAAAGAGTAATTGAACAAACATTGAATAAAACAGTACCCGAAGGTTCACAAGCAGCTGAATACTTATTCCAGAAGGGTTTATTCGACCTAATTGTACCACGTAATCTTTTAAAAAACGTTCTGAGTGAGTTATTTAAGCTCCATGCCTTTTTTCCTTTGAATCAAAAGTCAAGCAAAATCAAGTAGAGCACTAAGTTCAATTATTTTTTTTGTTTGTAGCAAAAAGTAGTTAGTGTATCGGAATCAAAGTAAATAAGATAATAATGGCCTTTTCTTTGGTGATAGAAGATCGAATTGTAGAAAGAATCAAAACGAAAGTTGAGGAGAGCTCTTTTTTTGACCTATATTTATATTCCTGATTACGAATCGAGAAGCCTTTATCACCATCACCAAGAGTGAGTTCTTCCTTCGATAATCGGTAAAAAAACTCTTTATCTATTTTTAGAAAATTAGAAGACAAGAACAAAAGACAAAGAAATAAAGCAAAATAATAAAGTTTATTATCATACATATCTTTCTCATGTAGGAGATGAATAAGTCCATTTATTTAGTTCTACAGTTCTACATTCTTTGCACTTATTCTTATTCTACGTACTCAGTTAGATTTAGATATATAGATACTTAGATCTATACTAATAATTTTAAATTATTCAAATTCTATTAATAATAAATATTATCTAATTAGAATTCAAATTCTTAATTTACTTATAATTATTACAAGATATCTTTATTTTTTTTTATATAATAATAATAACAGATACAAATAGTAAATCGAGGTACCCCTTATTATGACAGATTTTAACCTTCCATCTATTTTTGTGCCGTTAGTAGGCCTAGTCTTTCCGGCAATTGCAATGGCTTCTTTATTTATTCATGTTCAAAAAAACAAGATTGTTTAGATCCGCCGGGACCCAATCTCATCCATTTTTTTTTTTGAAAACGTGGACTTGTATCATAACACGGATATCTATTTATTGGAATATAGTATAACATGTGATTTCCGCCGAACATAAAGGAAAAAACTCTTATGCCCGCAGCAACATGATATATGGATATATCAATTCTATCAATTTTCAAATAGATCAGGATCCCTGGATGGCTGAAATGTAGTCGGTGAATCTATATGTATATCGATATGTATAGTGGAATCGTATTAAATAAAGAGTATGTTATTATTTTAGATTTAACCAATTTGATGAATTACTCCTAAAGGTTGACATCAAACTAGTACTAGTTCACCTCAAACTAGTGCTAGTTGATGAGAGTTACTTCGGAAACAAAAAAGTAAAGTCAAATTTCTCTGGGGTATTATCTCAATTCCAATAAAATGCAATCGAGTAAGGTATGACTTGGCGATCAGACGATATATGGATAGAACTTATAACGGGGTCTCGAAAAATAAGTAATTTCTGCTGGGCCTTTATCCTTTTTTTAGGTTCATTAGGCTTCTTATTAGTTGGAACTTCCAGTTATCTTGGTAGAAATTTGCTATCTTTTTTTCCTCCTCAGGAAATCATTTTTTTTCCACAAGGAATCGTGATGTCTTTCTACGGAATTGCGGGTCTCTTTATCAGCTCTTATTTGTGGTGCACAATTTCCTGGAATGTAGGTAGTGGTTA